AACTATGAAAACTAAAGAAACTCAAAATTAATAACCAACTTATTGCTTCGTATTGTCGAAATCCCAAGAAACAGTGACTATATGATTAAATCGATCATATAGTTGTAGCAACTGAAACTCTTTTCATAAAAAAGAAATCTGATTATGAATTGTGAAACAAATAAAAGGGATGTGGAAAAGGTGGAAGGATGATAGAAAGAAAGAATAAAGATCTCAATGATATATGATTCCCATATGTATGGTTTATGAAGAATCACTCCATAAAAAAGGCAGTGTGATAAAGCATCAACATCAATATGAAATAAAGATACAAAATATACGATTACAATATAATAATAAATATACAAATAAAAAATAAAATAAATCAAAAAATTCAATTAAAATTATATAATAAAGATAGATAATATAGTCTATTATCTATCTAATAAGCTATAAAAATAAGATATCAAATATCAAAGATAGAAAAGATATAAATAATAGAAAATAGATGAATAATTGAATCGAGCTTCGAGTTAAGAAAAACTGAGGAGATTTACTCGGAAACAAATAACATATTTTGTTGGAAGCTCCATTGCAGAGTTCAGGCCTAAACATTAATGGAGAAGCTATGGGAACGATGGAACCTTTGACTACATAGGATTTTTTTTTTGAAAACGAATCAATCCTAATAATTCACTGGGTAGGATGGCGAAATGAACCAAGAAATAAATGAAGGAGGAAAGAGTCAATATTCGCCCGCGAACCCTTTATTTATTTTTATGAAATTTCACAATTTCATTTATATTTCATATAGCGGATAACTTTTGGCATGATTCAATAGAGGTAAAGTAAAATACTTTTTCAAATTTTATATTGATAAAAGAAATAAACATCATATATAAACAAACATGCCCCAGTTATCTACTTATATATATAATATATATATATAGCTCCCTATATAACAGTAACAAATTCAATAAAAAAACTTAAAATTAGTCTATTTTTTTGAGAAAATGAAATACATAAATACATGTCTATATGTAATATTATTGAATAATTTAATTCGCGAGGAGCTGGATGAGAAGAAACTCTCATGTCCGGCTCTGTAGTAGAGATTGAATTGAGAAACAACCATCAACTATAACCCCAAAAGAACCAGATTTCGTAAACAACATAGAGGTAGAATGAAGGGAATATCTTGCCGAGGCAAGCGTATTTGTTTTGGCAGATACGCTCTTCAGGCACTTGAACCTGCTTGGATCACAGCTAGACAAATAGAAGCAGGGCGAAGAGCAATCACACGATATGCGCGTCGTGGTGGAAAGATCTGGGTACGTATCTTTCCCGACAAACCTGTTACAGTAAGACCTACGGAAACACGTATGGGTTCGGGCAAGGGATCCCCCGAATATTGGGTATCCGTTGTGAAACCGGGCCGAATACTTTATGAAATGAGTGGAGTATCAGAAACTGTAGCCAAAGCAGCTATTTCCATAGCTGCATGCAAAATGCCTATACGAACTCAATTTGTTATTTCAGGATAGGTAAACAAAAGTAAAGGAGTATTGAGAATGAAAAAAAAACCGCGGGTTTATTTATCTCTGGACAGACAATATTTCTTTTTTTCCTTACATTGAAATAAGAGATTCAAATAAAAATGATATGATTCAACCTCAGACCCTTTTGAATGTAGCGGATAACAGTGGAGCTCAAGAATTGATGTGTATTCGAATAATAGGAACTGGCAATCACCGATATGCTCATATTGGTGATGTTATTGTTGCTGTAATCAAAGAAGCAGTGCCTAACATGCCTCTAGAAAGATCAGAAGTAATTCGAGCTGTGATTGTACGCACGTGTAAAGAACTCAAACGTGACAACGGCATGATAATACGATATGATGACAATGCAGCGGTTATCATTGATCAAGAAGGAAATCCAAAAGGAACTAGGATTTTTGGTGCAATTGCTCGGGAATTGAGACAGTTGAATTTTACTAAAATAGTTTCATTAGCACCCGAAGTATTATAGTATTCTAAATAATACTAGTAGATAGATAAAAAGGGGATATATTCTCTTTCTATGTAGAGAATATTCAAATATCTTAAATAGATCCGATGAATGGATTGTGTCTCATGCATATACTTTAAATTTTTTATAATTTAAGAATTAAAAAAAAAAAATTCAATAAAACAAAAAAGAAGCATGTTGATTATATCAAAATGAGGAGGCACTAATAACTATAGTTCGTCATGGGTAGGGACATTATTGCCGATATAATAACTTCTATAAGAAATGCTGACATGGATCAAAAGGGAAGAGTTCAAATAGTATCTACTAATATCACTAAAAACATTGTAAAAATACTTTTACGAGAAGGTTTTATTGAAAACGTTCGAAAACATAAAGAAAGTCAAAAAAATTTCTTGGTTTCAACCTTACGACATAGAAAGGCTAGAAAAGGAAAAAAAATAATTTTAAAGCGTATAAGTCGACCCGGTCTACGAATCTATTCCAACTATCAACGAATTCCTAAGATTTTAGGCGGAATGGGGATTGTAATTCTTTCTACTTCTCGAGGTATAATGACAGATCGAGAAGCTCGACTAGAAAAAATTGGAGGAGAAATTTTGTGTTATATATGGTGATTCTCTTGGGGCACCCTAATTTTCTCTCAAACTTACTTTTTGTAAAATAGAGAGAAGAAGTGAATTATAGAACTCTTCCTCTATTAGTTGATACTTAAGGGGAGGTTCCCTGGAATGAAAGAAGAAAAACTGATTCATGAGGGTTTAATTACTGAATCACTTCCCAACGGTATGTTCCGAGTTCGGTTAGATAATCAAGATCTAGTCCTAGGTTATATTTCAGGGAGAATCCGCCGCAGTTTTATACGTATACTACCCGGAGATAGAGTCAAAATTGAAATGAGTCGTTATGATTCAACCAGGGGACGTATAATTTATAGACTTCGCAAAAAAGATTCCAACGATTAGATCCTTCTTTTAAACATCCCCTTCGTAGGGATATAATTTGAAGTTCAAAAGTCAAATAAACTAAAAAAAAAAAAAAAAAATAGATTCAGAATGAAGGTAAGGAATAATAAATATGAAAATAAGGGCTTCTGTTCGTAAAATTTGTGAAAAATGTCGCCTGATTCGTAGGCGAGGGCGCATTATAGTAATTTGTTCCAATCCGAGACATAAACAGAGACAGGGGTAATACTTCTGAAGTTCTAAATAAAGAACTTTTTAAAAGGAAAACCCATGTATATGTAAATATATGTAAAAAGAAAGAAGAAAGAATTCATTTTCATATGAAATGGATATCCCCGTATCTTTCTGTAAATTTTTGATTCTTCTTTTTTAGTTTTCTGAATATGCTTATGAATATGATATAATAAAATATGACAAAACCTATAGCAAAAATTGGTTTACGTAAGAATGCACGGAGTGGTTTACATAAGAATGAACGTAGAATACCAAAAGGAGTTATTCATGTTCAAGCGAGTTTCAACAATACTATTGTAACTGTTACAGACGTACGAGGTCGAGTGGTTTCTTGGGCTTCTGCAGGTACTTCTGGATTCAGAGGAACAAGAAAAGGAACACCCTATGCTGCTCAAGCAACCGCATTAAATGCTATTCGTACAGTGGTTGATCAGGGTATGCAAAGAGCAGAGGTTATGATAAAGGGTCCAGGTCTCGGAAGAGATGCGGCATTACGAGCCATTCGCAGAAGCGGGATGTTATTAAGTTTCATACGTGATGTAACACCCATGCCACATAATGGATGTCGCCCCCCGAAAAAAAGACGTGTGTAGAAAGAAAAACGAAACAGATTCCAAGAGAAAGAAATGATTCAATGATTTGATCCAATAATCATAAAGAAAATAATAGTATGGTTCGAGAAGAAGTAGCAGGATCCACTCGAACACTACAGTGGGAATGTGTTGAATCAAGAATAGACAGCAAGCGTCTTTATTATGGTCGTTTCGTTCTGTCCCCGCTTATGAAAGGTCAAGCCGATACCATAGGTATTGCCATGCGAAGGGCTTTACTTGGAGAAATAGAAGGAACATGTATAACATGTGCAACATCTGAAAATGTGCTGCATGAATATTCTACGATAGCAGGTATTGAAGAATCAGTACATGAGATTTTAATAAATTTGAAAGAAATTGTATTGAGAAGTAATCTATATGGAGTTAGGGACGCATCCATTTGCGTAAGGGGTCCAAAATACATAACCGCTCAAGATATCATTTCACCACCTTCTGTCGAAATAGTTGACACGACACAGCATATAGCTAACCTGACAGAACCAATTGATTTGTGTATTGAATTAAAAATAAAGAGAGATCGCGGATATAGTTTGAAATCTACAAAAAACTCTCACGATGGAAGTTATCCTATAGATATTGTATCCATGCCTGTTCGAAATGCGAATCACAGTATTCATTCTTATGGGAATGAGAATGAAAAACAAGAGATACTCTTTCTAGAAATATGGACGAATGGAAGTTTAACTCCTAAAGAAGCACTTTATGAAGCTTCTCGTAATTTGATTGATTTATTAATTCCTTTTCTACATGCAGAGGAAGAGGATATGAATTTCGAGGAAAATGAAAACAGATGGAATCTACCCCCTTTTTCCATTCAAGACAGATTCACTAATCTCAATAAAAACAAAAAAAAAATTTCATTAACATGTATTTTTATTGACCAATCAGAATTGTCTTCCAGGACCTATAATTGTCTCAAAAGGTCCAATATACATACATTATTGGACCTTTTGAGTCATAGTCAAGAAGATCTTATGAAAATGGAATATTTTCGCATAGAAGATGTAAAACATATATTGTGCACTTTACAGAAGCATTTTGCAATAAATTTACCTAATAAAAATTTTTCATTTTAAATCCATTGAAATTTTTTTCTTTTTTCTAAATAAAAAAGGAAGAGAATGAGTTTTTCATCTCTGACACGATCCGTATATTTACAGAATAGATCATAATAAAA